CTAACATGCATATACATATAGCATACCACTTTATTACCCTATTTCCTTTATGGGGAAGAAAGAAAATTAAGGAACCTGCAAATATTGGTAAAACTACAATTATTGTTAACCAAGGAAATTTGTTCGTGGTAAAGACAAGATACACTTGGACCAGAAAAACCTGTGCTCAAAAATAATCTATTTTTGAGCACAGGTTTTTGCGGTAAAAAAATGGACTCAAGTAGGGGTTTCTGTAACGTATTAATAAGCTATACCCATGCTGCGGGTTGTTTCATACCATAAATAAACTCGAACACTCAAGAAATCTGTTGGGCAGGCGGATTCACATCTCTTACAACCGACGCAATCCTCTGTTCTTGGAGCAGAAGCTATTTGTTTGGCTTTACATCCGTCCCAAGGGATCATTTCTAAAACATCCGTAGGACAGGCTCGAACACATTGAGTACACCCGATACATGTATCATAAATCTTTACTGAATGCGACATTGGATCTATCTATTTTTGAACGCGATAAAGTTTCAATCTAGTAAATTGATAAATGAATTATATATTTAAATACTAGTACTAGATGAATCGATGAGTTCCCCGTTTTTTTCTCTATTTCTGGATTGACAGTGCCAAAATACTTTGATTTCTTATCTTTGTGATAACATGATCATATCTTACATGGCAGACATGCTAATTGAAATTAATTTACTAATTGAAATTAATTTATGAAAATGATAATGTGATAATTTATATTATAATATTACTTATTCAATAAATTTGATTGATTTATACGAGTTGATTTTCTGTTACGATAAATTGATGAAACAATAGCGAGTCCAATAGCGGCTTCAGCAGCTGCAATAGCTATAACAAAAATAGAAAAAATGGATCCTTTTAGTTGACGACTATCAAAAAAATCAGAAAATGTTACAAAATTGAGATTAACCGCATTTAATATAAGTTCAAGACACATAAGAGCCCTAACCATATTTCGACTTGTAATCAATCCATATAGACCAACAGAAAATAAATAAGCACTCAAAAAAAGTACCTGTTCGAGCATCATTAACCAACTCCTTATAAATCTCGATTCATTTCAATATGAACAACAATTTAACCAATTGGATTGACTAGAATATAACGAGTAATGCAACAAAGTAATATATTGGGAATAGATTGAACTAATAAATAATTTCTATTTTATATACAAAGTCAAATAGAAATTTATATACAAAGTCAAATAGAAAAAAGGAAAGACATGTGATAGCTCATAACAAGGTTTTTCCAGTTATAAAGAGTTATTATTGACGAGCTACAGCAATTGCGCCGATTAACGCAACTAAAAGAATTATTGAAATAAATTCAAACGGAAGAAAAAAATCTGTTGATAAATGAATCCCAATTTGTTGACTATTACTTATCAGATCTTGCTCTACAATCTGGTTTGCTTTTGTAGTCCAAATAATCCCGTACCATGACGTATCTGGAATAGTAGTCATTAGTGAAACAAAAAGACTTGTACAGACCACGGAAGTTACTCCATCTCCCACGGTCCAAAGACGGAAATCTTTGGAATATTCTGAACCATTTATGAACATCACAGCAAAAATGATTAAAACATTTATGGCTCCTACGTAAATAAGGAGCTGCGCAGCAGCTACAAAATGGGAATTCGATAGAATATAGAATAACGATATACAAACAAAAACAAATCCCAATGAAAAGGCAGAATAAATGGGATTGGCAAGTAATACTACTCCCAGACCCCCTAATATAAGACCTAATCCCAGAAAGGCTAAAAGAAAATCATGTATTAGTCCAGGTAAATCCATTATATATAAGAGATAAATAAATCAAAATATTGCATAACTTTATTGACCCGGTCAGGAAAAAAGAAGTAACTCCACTTTTTTTCTATTTTATAACTTTTTTTCTATTTTATAATAGTTCTTAATTATTCAATTTGAAAAATTCCATTTTCATGGATATGGATTGATGTAGATGTAGTTATTGGCCAAATCTCTCGAAGGAGTAATTTGAATCTATATATTTTCAAATCATCAATTTTCAAATCATCAATATAGACTATAGAAAAGAAATATATTTTTCATATTAATATAAATTACTCGCCGCCTAATCCTAATCAATATAATTATGAATATAATTGTAGTTATTCACCAAACAAAAACCTTCATTCTTTTAGATCAAAATGAGTTCTTAAGTTTTTATTTCAGGCAAATTTAAAATTGTTCGAATGGTGTAATCGTCAATTATTGACATTGGTAACCGACCCAAAGCAATTTGATTATAATTCAATTCGTGACGATCATAAGTAGAAAGTTCATATTCTTCAGTCATTGATAAACAATTTGTTGGACAATACTCAACGCAATTACCACAAAAAATACATATTCCGAAATCAATACTGTAATTAAGTAATCTTTTCTTTCTAATATCAGTTTCCAATTTCCAATCAACAACGGGCAGATCTATAGGACATACACGAACACAT